CGGAGAAGCACTTTGATAAACAGATTTGATCTTGACCGACTCAATTAAGGTATTAGTCTTTGTTCTATTAGACAACAAAGATCGCATTTTTTTCACTTCGTTCAAATAAAAGTTGTACCCGTACGGAATTCTTCTGTTTCTCAGTATGATCTCTATCATCATCTCTATTCCCTTTATCAATTCTCCTATCCCACCTAGGTCTATGAATTTCTCTATCAATTCCATTACCTTATCCTTAGCCGTGAGGTTCCAACATTTTTTCCTGAATTTTCGTAGGAGTTGTTCCCGGGCATACTCAAAAAAAAGGTTCTTATACACCCCAACCCCGTCCCTTGGAAAGAAAAAGGTAGCACCGAAGAAAGGAAAGAGCGAGATGGTGGTTTTTGTTGTTCCCGCGAAGCGAGGATGATCCGACCAGCGAATGAAGTGGGTCAACTTTTTGTCTTCGGCCAAAAACTTTTTCTCGCTGGTCGAGCTTTCGACAAAAAAAGCGAAACGTATTCTCTTATCTAAGCTTCTTCCCTGTGCATTAGCTCCCCCCATGGTAGATGGTTCAACCACGCCCGGTTCCACGAAATGATTGAGAACTACGACGGGGTCGAAATGCATTTGGTTCTTTGTCTTCAATAAGTATTGCATGACCGAATAATTCAAGGAAGGGCGCACCGCAGGGAGGGTCCTTTTAAGTGGATGACTCGTCGGGCTGTCGGAGGGGGACTTCTTTGAGAAAAAGAACTTGAATAACTTCGTTTTTCTGAAGGAGTCGTCATTTAGGAGGGCTATGTCATTTACAAGCCCGGCGTATTTCGGATGCTTGAAGGCCCCGCTGACCCGAAGTGATTTAGAAAGATTCTTCTTTATCGATGGTGATCGGTCATGGTATCCATAGCGTTGCTTCTTTTTCGGCCAAATCCGGATTTCGTTTTGCTTCTCCCGGTCGTCGAGCCTGATCGACTCGACTCTTTTCCCTGCCCCCCGGCCTCTCACTTCGTTTCGTTCTTCTTCTGTACCGTCGCTTGAATGAAGACACCCGATCGGCCCGACTTTCCCAAATGCCCACCACTGGCCCTTCCCCTTTCCGGGTCTGGATTTTTCGCGTCGTTTCTGTCGTCGTGGTCGACGGGGAAGAAAGAAATGAATGAATGTTCTTTTGGGAAAATGTATAATAATACACCTACCGAGACGAAAGCCAAAGGTGAGTCTAGTAGGTGGACGTATCGAACCGAAATAAGATCTAAGATTGACATCTTGATACACTGATTTACCATAATAATAAATAGAGTCAATGCGGACTCCGCCGTGGGAAGAGCCGCTTCTTTCTTGCTTGATAGGGGGGCTTCCATTCACCAGCGCAGACTAAAAGTGCTCTCCGAACCGTGCTGGATAGTCACCCATCACACGGCTCTCAAACCCAACCTGTGGTGGATCCCGGGTGACAAAGTAAAAGCCTTTGATCCTTTGCCCCATACTTTGAGATGCTCCTCCCCGCCGATCAAGCAGCGACGCTGCTCTTAGCTTTAAGCCGCTATCGTTCGGTTCGGATAAGTAAAGTCCCTTCGGTCAGTTCGCTCAGGTGATCCTCCCTTCTCTTCCCTAACGTTCAGAGTTGTTCTGGTTTGAGAAAGGAGCACCGGCCGAGCGCCCTGAATGAATAATAAATTTACAGCAGAGGTAATTGCAGATTCTTATTCGAACGAGTTGAAGCTAACAACATGTCGATTACACACCGGGGGTTGGTAAGAACTGAGGGGCAATGCCCCTCTAACCTAAGTGGGCCTACCTGCGAAGCAACTGGTACTTGAGCGGGCGGGGGGGGGCGGTTTGGTTTCGTGCAAGGCCCTCGCAGCAGGAAGAGGCAGTTGTCATTTGAAAGAAAACGCTCTTAGTTTTTATAAGGTTCCAAACCTTCGCACCCTGATGAAAAAGCCCTTTCTTTTCTATCTTATTAGTAAAGCCTAAACGTCCTTATTGAAGCCTAGCTAACGAGAAATCAAAGCGATAACGCACCTTTCCTAAGATTAGAATCGAAATAGAAGAGAAGGCCTTTCTTTCTCAAAGTAAACTTTCCCCCTTCCCTTCTTGCTTTAGAAAGATTGCAGCTAGCGTGCTGGACTAATCTAATAGAAAGTCAAGGCTCTTCTCCTGTTCTACGAATCTACAACTCTCTTTACTGAGCGAGACTCCATCTATATCCCTACTAGTGGTTATTCTTTCCAGGCCATTTGTTTGACAGCTTAAACTAGACCCCACTTTCGATTAGATAGGTTTCGGTCTTAATCAAGATAGGTCAAGGGCGCGTCGGAACGGTCGGTAGCTACTTAGTCTCATCCGAGAGTCTAATCTCCTTGTACTGCTTTTTTTCTTTTCAAAATAAAAAAGGTCGATTTAGGCTCCTTCCCTTCCCATAGCTGCGGTAGCAGGTACTACGAGCCCTCTGTCCCACGCATTTAACCGGCGTGGTTCACCGGTTCCACCGAAAACTCTCATTTGTTGAAGCGGAGCATAGTGCGCTTTAGGCGCCGAGCGAGAAAGGTCTCTTCTTTCGTTTCGGTTTATTCACTGATCTGAAACTTAGCACTTGTTTTCTTATTCCAGGGGCGGCGGCGTTCTTGAATGAAGTCTATCCGAACCGAATTAGCACTTCTCAGATCAGGCGAGGCCTCTCCAGCGGAGCTGGGCGCCGGGGCCCTGGCTGCACTAGCGATTGGCACATAGGGGAGTGGTTGCCCGGCTTTCTCGGCCTGGTATCCTGCACCTCGCGTTCATGATATCTACATTCAACTGTGCCCCGGAGACACGGTCGAAGCACGCCCGCCCAGTGTGCTTCTTTCACGACATGCTCTGGTCCCGGGTGTCTTCCAGTGGTCTTCTAGCGTTAGAAGAAGTCGTGTCCGTCCCGGACATCTGCAACGCCCTTCCCCGCCTTTTTTTTTTAATCTGGGGTGAAGGAAAAGACTGACCCCTTCGGTGACTTTCGCGGTCGCCCTCACTGAACCGACTTGAATCTGAACTACGATTCAGACCAAGTCTTACCGAAATTGGATTTCCTTTTCGTGCCATATGCGCTTATACTTTACTTTTGTCCCTTTTTGATCCCCGGTCCAATATGAGTTCTCGAAGATCTTCGTTTCCGTGTAGAAGCAAACTCTCCCAATTTAGGACCTCCTTCAGTGATCTTACAACGAACAGGATCCCATTGAAAATTCGTACGGAGCAATCAACGAATTCCGGCAAAATAGAAGAAGATGTGACCCAATTTTCCTGTCCTTAAAAGAAGATCTCTCCGGTTGCTTCCTTCTCCTTGCTAAACTAGAAATGATCTCTTACGACTAGCATTGCGATTCACGCATCTCGCACAACCGTGCCTGAGATATTAGTGGTGAATACTCTTGTATACTAGCCGTCTCACAGGTTCTCGTTAGCAAGGATAGAGAGACAAAAGGATAGCTTCGAAAGTAGGTAGGCTAGGGAGATGCTCAAACCGGGGCTGGATCGAATTCCTGTAAGACTTCTATCCTTTTTCTCTTTCTTTCTTACTAGATTCCCCTGCCCCCTATATTCAATTAAAAGACTAGAAAACCTCTCTTGTGCGTCTACGTACCCGTCTTACCAATACTGATTAGCTTAAGACTGAAAATCTTAGTTAGATAGCATCTATTGTATTGTCTATCTTAATTCGCTTAAAGCCTTACTTTCAACTCGGCCTCCCGGTCAGTATATCCGAGTTCTACTTAAATAGTCTCGGTTTTCATATTCTTTATCTTTGATATGTGCGGTCCTCAATCGCCGGACGGCTGCCCTCCATCCCCTTGCTTCACGTGCGTGCCCTTCTTATCATTTGTTGGCTAGCCCTTTGTATTTCATGGCATGGCTACATGTGCCCTTTGGATTTGATGGCACTTCAACCGGGGGTCTTTTTTCATCCTTCGATGCTAACTCTGAACTCATGCTTCCACCTCCAGCTTAAGCACTTCTATCGATCAATTCTGGTTCAAGATTTGAAACTGACAGCCGAACCCAACGAGTGAAGTATACGTAAGGAGTCAGAAGAAAGCAATAAAAAAAGAAAGATTTCACGGCGATATCAATTCCGTCATATCTGAAATAAATAAAGAATTCTGTCACTTCAAGAAAGAAGGAAGGAATTCCATCAATAATTGCCAAATCCTAAATTCAGTCTTCACTGATAGATAGAAAGATAAATTCTGTAAAGCAAAGAAAAGAGAAGGCTTGAAATCAAATCCATCTTAATACGAAATTTTGAAATAAAAAATCTTTCCACTTCCAGCGCACCTCCTTTCCATGCTACTTCTTTCTTTTCCACTTCATGACCAGGAATTATAGGTCGGCATTTCTTTCATTCCATCAAGAAAGGCACCTCTGGACGTCTGCTTCAACTTCAAGCCGGGGGACCATGGATCAAGATTTCTGGTTCCCCTTCGATTTTCAACTTCGCAGTCTGCTACTATTAGAGGGATATGGATTTCTTTCCCCCGGATATCGATTTATCGGGAGTGCTACTCTTTCCATCAAAGCAATCACACCCTTAATTCACACTCATTCTGCTCCACTCACACCCGAAAGAAAGCTAGCTCATCTCTCAGACTGGATCCGGTCGTAGAGACTGATTGATCGGTCACCAACCTGCAAGACCAAGAATTTGAAGAAAGATCTCTGCTTAGGCTTAAAATCTCTCTACCTCTCAAAGTCACCACTCCGTCCAGGTGTGGAGGTCAGAATCCCATCCTATCCACCCGGGCCGTCGTCACCACCTTCTTTTGTCCGATCCTTCTCCTTTTGAATGATCGTCACGCTTCTCTTGAGATCGAGATCAGCTTCCCAAGTCAGAACTAGAAAGAATAGTAAATAGCACCGCTGATAGACTTCATATGAGAAAATGGGATGATTCCTCAGGCAGTGTAGCTTTGTCGGGGTGCACCTTTGGTAGCAGCGGCATCTCTCTTTCTCTCTGCAAATGCATCCCATTGAGACTTCTCCCCCTGGGCAGGATCTTCCAACCTTTCATTCATTTCTTGATCCATCAACCTGGGAGCGAAGCCCTTCATCTTTCTCTTTTTGCTACTAATAACTGGGCTTCCCTTCACCACAAGATGCAAAAGATTGGAAGAATCGCTTGAGAGACCGTCCGCCCAACCTGTCAGATATTCCTGGACTCGCTTTGAACCAAAAGAGATGCTGCTTGATCCGAGTATGCTACTTGCGTAGTAGATCCAGCCATATCAAAGCGTCTTTCCCACTTGAGAAAAGGAGTGATTTGCGCTCGTCCGATTGAGGGCCCTTCTCGCTTAGTGGAAAAAGTACTCAAATTGGCAATACGAACCTAATGGTTAGCTTTTGATGCCACCATACCATAGGGGCTCTAGCTTACGACTATCAAAAAGAAGGCGATAGGGAAAGGCACCGCTAGATCGACTTTCAAAGTCCGGCTGGATGGGAATGATTTCCGGGGAAGAAGCCCCGGCTGCCATGCCAGCTCGATCTAAGGTGGGAAGGGATCGAGACCTTTCTCGCGAAGATGGTCTTCTATAGTTTCAAAATCTCGACTTTAGAACAAAACTACTTTCTTTCTTCCATGCCGCCGTCGAAGGCCCGGCTTAAGACATTGACTTGGGTCTTGCAGCTGCCAACCTTCAAAGTAGGAGTTCGGGATCTTGTCATGAGCATGCTCCAGAGAAGGCTTTTTCCTTTATTTATCTACCCGTGACCGAGCGAGGATGATCTTCTTCATGATCGGCCAAGTCCGAAAGCTGCAAGAAAAGGGGGCCAGAGAGAAGGTCTTTTCATCACCTCCTTTGGCTCTTATTGGTTCTCTTCACGATGATTGGTCGGGGCCTTCGTTCCCTCTTTTAAGTAGAGAGATGTTCCCGCGGCGAAGAAGTGGAATGATCATCAGAAGGAGGTGAAGGGCTTAACAGCGCCTGGCGGGAATAAGAAAATAAGGAAATTGGGTCGGGTTTGGTCATTCATTCTTGCTTTTTTGGGATTGAAGGATAAATTACAAGCAAGTCGTGTTTGGAGCGAACGAATTACCTCCTTTGAAAAAGAATTTCTTTGGTTATGGCCGATACCTATTGTTGTCAATGAGAAGATCTACCCGGAAAGGGAAAACAAGATCGGATAGTTGGGCAGGCGCTCCCCTTTGGGTGTGGCTGTGTATGGATAGGCTAAGGCACCTTAGTGTGCAAGGGGCTAAGTCGTTCATTCAAGGACCGGAGCTTTCATCTGAATTCCCCTATGTTCGAGACCATTATTTCTTAGAGTCGTTGAAGGAAAAAAGCTGGATAGAGAGGCCGGGTAAATGGTCCAAGGGTCCTTGTCCAAAGGCGGCTAAGCCCTTTCCAGCAACGTGGAAGAGGAGAGCTTGCTCAGGGAATTCAAATGGGAGACTCTCGTTCGGATGACTGTCGGTATGATGATGTGCTTGATGCTAAAGCTGCCTATTCTCGCTGAGACTCTTGTCGAATCCAATCTTCTTTCTGGAGCACCTATATGAAAGGGAAATCCGGATGAGTAAAAAGGGGCCTTCCTAGTCCTTGAAGTTGTTAGAGTTCGGACTTATCGACTTGTGTAGTAATAGAAGCGATCTTCTTTACAGGCGCCTACCACCCCTAATTGATTAAAGAGAAGGGAGCCGCCCTAGTAGCATGAGACGACAGCCTTGCATAGGAGTAGTTCTGACTCCGAGAATAGAATCTTATCCCCGCCGACTAAGCCCGGACTCTTTCGCATCGCGCTAATTCAGTGCCAGCCGTTGGTGAAAGACCTGCATGGAGCCGAGCCCTTCTCACCTACCTGCTTTGGGGAGAGTTTGATCCGGACAAAACTAGTGGGTGTCGCCTCCTCGAAGCAGCTCCCTCTCGCCCCGATTGATGAAAAAGAAATAGAATTGGAAAAGTCCAAAGAAGACTTTGACCCCGTAAGCTAAACTGGGAATCTCGTACGAAACTGAGAATGTGATCATGACAGCACATCGAAAGAAAGTGGCTCGTGGCTTTCATATCTTGGTAAATAAGAGATCGATCCCGTAGTTCAATCCTGGGAAGGGTCAAAAAGTGTATCCACCCGGTCCGGGGAAGGTGTGTTCAATCCTCTCACGTTCTTGGTCAAGTAATGGCTCTAGCTTCATTCTCGCTTTGGGATCATCTCGCCTTCGTGGGTCTCCGCTTTCCAGCTGCGGAAAGCTTCACTCCTTTCACTGAATGAAGACCAAGGAAAGAACTTCAAATGTTGAACCATTTGGAAAGAACTTCAAATGTTGAACCATTTAGCTATGGATGCTTAGCGGGGGTTGAGAGATCCCTTGTCGCCGACAAAGAAAAGAAGGTAGAACCAATGGGCCCTTAGTCCGCCCCTTATGTAGTACATAGAGGCGTCGCGAAGGAGTGAAGAATGCCCCTTTCCTCCCGGAAGAACTGGACGACCAAATACAAGCACTGACTTCAAAAAAGAGATAGCCTGCCTCTCTCTCCTTTCTTGCAG